TATATTTCATTATAGTTATATGATTCAGAGTATCATTTCCTATTTGATCCCTTTGAATTCCATATTCGAAGTTGCGATTGGATCTATTCATTAAAAAGAATCGATTCGATACATTTCTTATGTACCCATAGATGCTATATTGGATTTGAATCAGATTTCGGATCAATCTATATTGATTGACTGCCTCCATGATGTTGTTGCTAGCAAATACCGCTGTTTTTAGTTTTGGATCTTCCAAATCATTCCCGCAGTGGATCCGGACCAATTTTTTTCTGATCCTTCGATAAAAAGATTCATTCTCCTCATAAAAAAGAGGAGGTAGAACCAATAAAGATTTCTTTTTCGATTCATCTCTGGAGTTGAATACCTCATTCAAGAATTTTTTTTGATCCAACCCGTAGGAATCAATAGAAAAGGCAAATCCCCTATGATACACCAGATCCGGCTCGGTTATTGATAGAGTGAATAGATCTGCCATTTCTTGAAATCTCTCTTCTGATTCAAAATCGTGGTGTAACGTGTATCCCCCTTTGTTCCGGTTATGGAATAGATGAAATAAATCCAAAAATGGATTTTTTTTCAAGAATGAAATCTTATTGGAACTGTCCATATCTGGTTCATCCTTCGGAACCATATCACATCCCGGATCTGATGAAATAGGATGAATTGAGACGGTATTTTGTAAATACGTAATTATCTTGAATATATCAACCATTTCTTTATTTTCCGATCGCCTGGAAGGGACAAAAGAAACATCTTGTTTTTTCTTCCAAAATTTCTGATCTCTAGTGGACCTCTCAGTAGGATTCGAACCCAGATGAAGTTCTGACCATCTGTCAGAGAAAAAAGAACGAATTGATCTTGTAGGATTCCCAAGAAATTCTTCGATTTCTTTCGGAAGCAGATGATTATTCATCTGCTTCTCACGTTTCGTGAATAGCCGGGACATTGAGGAAGATCCAAAAAGGCATTTCGGGAATCGATCTGATTCTATCTCTGTTCGTTCCGTTTGAAGAAAGGAAGGATCCCAAAGAATCGATCTTTCTTTTAGTTGCTGAATCTCTGTTTGATCGATCAATGTGTGATATTCTGAATCCTCATTTCTAATGGAATCGAAATGATCTCTGGATTGATCAGAGGATCCTTTCGATTGGCTAGAATCCGTTACTTGAACGAAAATAGATCTTGTGGAATCATATTGAATATTTGACAATACATTCCGTACCCTGCTAAAAAACCAATCCTTGTTTACCAACCACACATTGTCTAACCAAATCCAATTCTCTCTCGATACGTTCCTCAAAAAATCCGATTCGTGCTGATTCTTCCCCCAACTAACGAAGAGATCTTGGCGGAATTGCCACATATGAAATTGAGCACAATTTTGCAAAGAAATACCCCACTTGTTTCTCGAGAAGAGATGGGAAACGTGCTCAATATCATTTGATTGAATAGTTGCCTCAGCTCCTTGTTGTTTGAAGAAACCCTCCCCTTCAATTGGTCTTTTTTCACGAAAAGCAGACATGAGATAACAAATCAAGTCTTTCCCTAAGATTTCGAATAGCTGTCCCGAATTCAAGTTGATTATGTTTCGCTTCTTCCTCGGAGAAAGACGATCAAACAATTCCCAATCATGGTCCTTGCGGATCGGATCATCCGTATAGGATAAAAAAAGAAACTCCAGATATTTGCTATCTTTCTCTTTGAATGAGATCTCAATTCCAGCTACGGTTTCATTAGCTATCTTACAACTAGAATCCCTCTTTTTTCCGATCCGGTTCCTCCACCACTGCGAACCCCGGTTCGATTCAGGCATGATACACTTTTTATTTATTGGGAGAACCCAAGTACTCTCTTGCGGATCCATGAAACAACTCTCAGAAATCTTTTTCTCTTTTGGAAGATACAGGAGCGAAACAATCAATCTATTGATATTGGAAGACCAAAAAGATTCTTCCAATGTCTCATTTCTGGGTCCAATGGAATTCATAGGTATAGGAAGAAGCTCCATCAAATAGAGATTTTTTCTTTCGACCATCTTTCGATTGGTAATACGAGATATAAGGACCACTACTACAAGCAGTACTACACCTTTGATCGTGAAATATCGATTGCTTGTTGAACCCTGTGAATCACGTGAAAGTAGGATACTCCAAATTCGGGGGTCAGAGAGTTTCATAAAACGTTCTTGGTGGAAAAAAATGTGAGTGAAAGATCCCACTGAATCGAATTTGATCCATGAATCTAAGAAATAGTGAGAATTCTTGATCTCACTCAATATCTCTCTCAATTCGAAGATCCAGGATTTGAATTGATATCGTTTCATTGATTCCTCCTAAAGATTTTCATTGATTCCTCCTAAAGATTTCATTTCAATTGGAATTTGGTTATTCACGATGTACAATGAGCCCTGTTAAGCATCCATGGCTGAATGGTTAAAGCGCCCAACTCATAATTGGCAAATTCGTAGGTTCAATTCCTGCTGGATGCACGCCAATGGGAACGTTCAATAAGTCTATTGGAATTGGCTCTGTATCAATGGAATCTCATCATCCATACATAACGAATTGGTATGGTATATTCATACCATAACATATGAACAGTAAGAACTAGAATTCTTATCGATACTGGAACTCATAGGGAAGAAAATGGAGTTATGGATGGAATCAAATATGCAGTATTTACAGAAAAAAGTATTCGGTTATTGGGGAACAATCAATATACTTCTAATGTCGAATCAGGATCAACTAGGACAGAAATAAAGCATTGGGTCGAACTCTTCTTTGGTGTCAAGGTAATAGCTATGAATAGTCATCGACTCCCAGGAAAGGGTAGAAGAATAGGACCTATTATGGGACATACAATGCATTACAGACGTATGATCATTACGCTTCAACCGGGTTATTCTATTCCACCTCTTATAGAGAAAAGAACTTAAAGCAAAATACTTAATAACACGGCGATACATTTATACAAAACTTCTACCCCGAGCACACGTAATAGAGCCATAGACAGTCAAATGAAATCCAATCCACGAAATAATTTGATCTGTGGACAGCATCATTGTGGTAAAGGTCGTAATGCCAGAGGAATCATTACCGCAAGACATAGAGGGGGAGGTCATAAGCGTCTATACCGTAAAATCGATTTTCGACGGAATGAAAAAGACATATCTGGTAGAATCGTAACCATAGAATATGACCCTAATCGAAATGCATACATTTGTCTCATACATTATGGGGATGGCGAGAAAAGATATATTTTACACCCCAGAGGGGCTATAATTGGAGATACCATTATTTCTGGTACAGAAGTCCCTATATCAATGGGAAATGCCCTACCTTTGAGTGCGGTTTGAACTATTGATTTACGTAATTGGAAGTAACCAATTAGGTTTACGATGAAACCTAGAAATCAATCACTGATCCAATTTGAGTACCTCTATGGGATAGACCTCAACAGAAAACTGTTGAGTAACGGCAGCAAGTGATTGAGTTCAGTAGTTCCTCATAGAAAATTATTGACTCTAGAGATATGGTAATATGGAGAAGACAAAATTGTTTGAAGCACGCACAGAACCGGAAGCGCCCCTTGTTTCAAAGAGAGGAGGACGGGTTATTCACATTTAATTTGATGGTCAGAGGCGAATTGAAAGCTAAGCAGTGGTAATTATAAAGATCCCCCCGGGGAAAAATAGAGATGTCTCCTACGTTACCCGTAATATGTGGAAGTATCGACGTAATTTCATAGAGTCATTCGGTCTGAATGCTACATGAAGAACATAAGCCAGATGATGGAACGGGGAGACCTAGGATGTAGAAGATCATACATGAGTGATTCGGCAGATTTGGATTCCTATATATCCACTCATGTGGTACTTCATCATACGATTCATATAAGATAAAGATCCATCTGTCTAGATATCATCATATACATCTAGAAAGCCGTATGCTTTGGAAGAAGCTTGTACAGTTTGGGAAGGGGTTTTTAAAAGAAGAATCTACTTCAACCGATATGCCCTTAGGCACGGCCATACATAACATAGAAATCACGCTTGGAAAGGGTGGACAATTAGCTAGAGCGGCGGGCGCTGTAGCGAAACTGATCGCAAAAGAGGGTAAATCAGCCACATTAAGATTACCATCCGGGGAGGTCCGTTTGATATCCAAAAACTGCTTAGCAACAGTCGGACAAGTGGGTAATGTTGGGGTGAATCAACAAAGTTTGGGTAGAGCCGGATCGAAGTGTTGGATAGGTAAGCGTCCTGTAGTAAGAGGAGTAGTTATGAACCCTGTAGACCATCCCCATGGAGGTGGGGAAGGGAAAGCCCCAATTGGTAGAAAAAAACCCACAACTCCTTGGGGTTATCCTGCGCTTGGAAGAAGAAGTCGGAAAAGGAAAAAATATAGTGATAGTTTTATTCTTCGTCGCCGTAAATAGGAATATTGAAAATAGAATTTTTTGAATTTGAAATAATGTGATGGGCGAACGACGGGAATTGAACCCGCGCGTGGTGGATTCACAATCCACTGCCTTGATCCACTTGGCTACATCCGCCCCTTATCTAGCTAAAGGATTTTCTCTTTTTTCCATTCATCATTATTGTATTTATTCTTACCTTCATACTTAGATCGAGATATTCTATTGGACATAGAATGCCAATCTTTAAAATGTAAAAAAAGGAGTAATCAGCTGTGGCACGTTCACTAAAAAAAAACCCTTTTGTAGCTAATCATTTATCAAGAAAAATTGAAAAACTCAACATGAGGGAGGAGAAAGAAATAATAGTAACTTGGTCTCGGGCATCTACCATTATACCCAAAATGATTGGCCATACAATCGCTATTCATAATGGAAAGGAACATTTACCTATTTATATAACAGATCGTATGGTAGGTCACAAATTGGGAGAATTCGCGCCGACTCTGACTTTCGCGAGACATGCGAGAAACGATAATAAATCTCGTCGTTAATTTTGAAAAAAAATAGATACTTATCATTCATTGGCGGGAGATAACCTTATGATAAAGAAAAAGAACTCAAATTCGAGTGGAGAAGTCAAAGTTTTAGCTCAACATATATGTATGTCTGTTTTCAAAGCGCAAAGAGTAATTGATCAGATTCGCGGGCGTTCTTATGAGGAAACGCTTATGATATTGGAACTTATGCCTTATCGAGCATCTTATCCCATTTTAAAATTGGTTTATTCCGCAGCAGCAAACGCTAGTCATAATATGGGTTTGAACGAAACCGATTTATTCATTAGTAAAGCCGAAGTCAATGGAGGTTCTTTTGTGAAAAAATTAAGACCTAGAGCTCGAGGACGTAGTTATCCGATAAAAAGGCCGACTTGTCATATAACAATTGTATTAAAAGATAAATCCAAATTATCTTTCGATGAATTTAAGATTTAGATTCATATTTAGAAAAAAATAGATGGAAAGATAATATAATAAAAAATATGGGACAAAAAATAAATCCGCTTGGTTTCAGACTTGGTACAACCCAAAATCATCATTCCTTTTGGTTCGCACAACCAAAAAATTTTTCTGTAGGTCTACAAGAAGATGAGAAAATACGGAATTGTATAAAGAACTATGTACAAAAAAATAAAAGAATATCCTCAGGTTTCGAAGGAATTGGAATTGCGCGTATAGAAATTCAAAAAAGAATTGATTTAATCCAGGTTATAATCCATATTGGATTCCCAAATTTATTAATAGAGGGCCGAACACGAGGAATCGAAGAATTACAGATGAATGTACAAAAAGAATTTCGTTCTGTGAACCGAAGAATCAACATTGCTATCACACGAATAGAAAAACCTTATGGAGACCCCAATATTCTTGCAGAATATATGGCTTCTCAATTAAGAAATAGAGTTTCATTTCGAAAGGCAATGAAAAGAGCTATTGAATTAACTGAACAAACAGATACAAAAGGAATTCAAATACAAATTGCAGGACGTATTGACGGAAAAGAAATTGCACGTGTCGAATGGATCAGAGAAGGTAGGGTTCCTCTACAAACAATTCGCGCTAAAATTGATCATTGTTCCTATACAATTCGAACTATCCATGGAGTACTAGGCCTCAAAATTTGGATATTTGTGGATGAAGAATAATAGACCTTTATTTATCTTGTCATTCTATCCAGTAATATAGTGATATATCGAACAAAAAACTAGAAACTTTTTCTGTTTTTCTGTAGAAACTTTTTCTGTTTTTCTGTTAAATCAAAAAAATAAAATAATTCAAATTCTATAAGGTTGAATAAAAAAGAAATTAACCTTTTTTTTTTATAATTGCTATGCTTAGTGTGTGATTCGTTAGTTTTTTCTTTAGAGTTTTTAGTAGGATCAAAAAAAGACTGATCCCTAATATTAATTCAATAACTACAACTACTATATAAAAAAAAATTAAAAACTAATAACTAACTTATTGCTTCATATTGTCGAGATCCCCAAAACAGTCACTATATGACTGGATCAATCATATAGTTGTAACAACTGGAATTGTTCCATAACAAAAAAATATGATTGTGGATTTGAAATAAAAAAAAAAGAAAGGGATGCGGATAAATGGAAAGGTGATAGAAAGAGAGAACAAAAATATCAATGATATATAATTCCAATATGTATGGTCTATGAATTACCTCATATAAATAAAAGGCAGTGTAATAAAGCATTAATTTCATATTGTTTTAATATTGTTTAATATTGTATCGATTGATATATAAATAATAAATGATATATAAATAATAAAGAGCTTCCGGTTAATAGAAACTGAGGAGATTGACTCGGAAACAGATTTTGTTGAGAGCTCCATTGCAGAGTTCAGGCCTAATCATTAATGGAGAAGCTATAGGAACGACGAAACCTGTGACTATATAGGATTCTATTTAAAAGAATCCAAATGATTGAGCAGGCGGGATGGCGGAATGAACCAAGAACAATTTTTTTTTTTACTCGGAGAGGTTGTGGATTGATCCTACGAATAAAGCAGGAAAAGGAAAGAGTCAATATTCGCCCGCGAAACCCTTATTTCTTATTTATTGGATTCCAATATTGTCTTGATTCAATAATTTTTTAAAAGAAAAGTAAAAAAAAAATAAGGATCCGGTATAAAAAAGAAACATTATCTATATCTAGAAATGGACAAATCTAACCGTATATACAGCTTCTTATCTAATAAATGAAATATAATATCAATAAATCCCATTACTTAGTTTAATGAATTAGTTATTAAATACATGCGCATCTGTAATATTATCGAATCCTTTCATTCGTGAGGAGCTGGATGAGAAGAAACTCTCATGTCCGGTTCTGTAGTAGAGGTGGGAAAAAACCATCAACTATAACCCCAAAAGAACCAGATTTCGTAAGCAACATAGAGGAAGAATGAAAGGAATATCTTGCCGGGGTAATCATATTTGCTTCGGCAGATATGCTCTTCAGGCACTTGAACCCGCTTGGATTACTGCTAGACAAATAGAAGCAGGACGAAGAGCAATGACACGATATGCACGTCGTGGTGGAAAAATATGGGTACGTGTTTTTCCCGATAAACCTATTACAGTAAGGCCCGCAGAAACACGTATGGGGTCGGGAAAGGGATCTCCCGAATATTGGGTATCTGTTGTTAAACCCGGTCGAATACTTTACGAAATGGGCGGAGTCTCAGAAACTGTAGCCAGAGCAGCAATTTCAATAGCTGCGTGCAAAATGCCTATAAAAACTCAATTTGTTATTTCAGGATAGGGATGTAAAACTAAATATAAAAAAGGGATGAAAAAACAACCACGAGTTTCTTTATTTCTAGACAAATACTATTTCTTCTTTTTCCTCATTCTTTGCATTGAAATAAAAAATTCAAATAAAAATGATTCAACCTCAGACCCTTTTGAATGTAGCAGATAACAGTGGAGCTCGAGAATTAATGTGTATTCGAATCATAGGAGCTGGTAATCATAGATATGCTCATATTGGTGACGTTATTGTTGCTGTAATTAAAGAAGCAGTGCCCAATATGCCTCTAGAAAGATCGGAAGTAATAAGAGCTGTAATTGTACGTACATGTAAAGAACTCAAACGTGACAACGGTATGATAATACGATATGATGACAATGCAGCAGTTGTCATTGATCAAGAAGGAAATCCAAAAGGAACTCGAGTTTTTGGCGCGATTGCTCGGGAATTGAGACAGTTGAATTTTACTAAAATAGTTTCATTAGCTCCCGAGGTATTATAAAGACTCATAGTCATAGATCAAATTAGGATATTGTTCTAGTAGGATATCTGAAATAAACCCAATTAATAGATTGTGTCTCACGCATATACTTTTACTAAATTTAATAATTAATTGAATAATAAATTTCAAATTTAATTAAATAATGAATACTTTGAAGTATTCAAATAAAAAAACATGTTGATTATATCAAAATTAGGAAGCACCAATAATTATAATTCGTCATGGGCAGAGACGCTATTGCTGATATAATAACTTCTATAAGAAATGCTAACATGAGTAAAAATGGAACGGTTCGAATAGTATCCACAAATATCACCGAAAACATTGTTAAAATACTCCTACGAGAGGGTTTTATTGAAAATGTTCGGAAACATCAGGAAAGTAATAAAAATTTCTTGGTTTCAACCTTGCGCCATAAAAGAACTAGGAAAGGAATATATAAAACGATTTTAAAACGTATCAGTCGACCCGGTCTACGAATTTATTCCAACTATAAAAAAATTCCTAAGATTTTAGGTGGAATGGGAATTGTAATTCTTTCCACTTCTCGAGGCATAATGACAGATCGAGAAGCTAGACTAGAAAAAATTGGAGGAGAAATTTTGTGTTATATATGGTGATCCTCCTCTGGTATCCTAATTTTATCTCTAACTTCCTATTTGTGAAATAGAGAGGAAAGGTGAGTTATATAACTCTTCCTCCATTAGTTGATACTTCAAAAAGGTTTCCTGGAATGAAAAAAAAAATGATTCATGAAGGTTTAATTACTGAATCATTTCCCAATGGTATGCTCTCTGAATCCGTTTATATTTTATATAATGAAGATCTAATTCTAGGTTCTATTTCGGGGAAGATCCGACGCAGTTTGATACAAACACTGCCGGGGGATAGAATCAAAATAGAAATAAGGCAATATTATTCATTCAACCAGGGGACGTATAATTTATAGACTTCGGAACAAAGATTCGAACGATTAGATAGATTCTTTTTGAAAAAATCCCTTTCATCAAAGATACAATTTCAAACAAAAAAAAAAAACACAAGAGACTTATTTTCTTCCAAAGAATAGATTCAAAATTAAAGTAAGGAGTAAGAAATATGAAAATAAGGGCTTCTGTTCGTAAAATTTGTGAAAAATGTCGACTGATCCGTAGGCGCGGACGAATTATAGTGATTTGTTCCAATCCGAGACATAAACAGAGACAAGGATAATCTTTCTAAAGTTTCTCAAAGAGGGGTTATGTAAAAATAAAAGATTTGTTTTAACATAAAATGGATATCTCCATATCTTTTTATATATTTCTGATTCATATTTATGAGATGATAAAATATGGCAAAACCTATACAAAGAATTGGTTCGCGTAGGAACGGGCGTATTAATTTACGTAAGACTGGACGTAGAATACCAAAAGGAGTTATTCATGTTCAAGCCAGTTTCAACAATACCATTGTAACTGTTACAGATGTACGAGGTCGAGTGGTTTCTTGGGCCTCCGCCGGTACTTCTGGATTCAAAGGCACAAGAAGGGGAACACCCTATGCTGCGCAAGCAGCCGCTTTAGATGCTATTCGTACTGTAGTAGATCAAGGTATGCAACGAGCAGAAGTTATGATAAAAGGTCCTGGTCTCGGAAGAGACGCAGCATTACGGGCTATTCGTAGAAGTGGTATACTATTAAGTTTCGTACGTGATGTAACACCTATGCCACATAATGGATGTAGACCTCCCAAAAAAAGACGTGTGTAAAAAA